GGCGGTTACCCTTCTTGGAATTAAAAAGGAACTTAGGGCACAAGTATAAATTGCTCAATAAGGCAACAGAAAATTCGGGTTCTCTTGATGAAAAGAATTCTAGCGCGGAGGATACCAGGATAAGTGATACAGAAAGTCTTGGATGGATCCCCGAAAATAGGGGAATTGATAATATTATATTAACTAAAAACCCGGGAGAGGAGGTAAATAATATGGAGAAGCGGGATCTGGAACGGGACGTAAATGAGCAAACTGATGGAACAGAGAATATAACGGAAACGGAGGACCCCACGCGAAAATTTGCGCATTTGTGGGTTCTCTGCGATAATTGTTATACTATGCACTACATAGACTGCATTGATGCAGCGAGAATCTGCAACAAATGTGGAATTCATATAAGAATGAGTAGTTTGGAAAGGCTAGCGCTTCTGATTGATCAAGGCACTTGGATTCCCATGGATGAAGACATGGTTTCGAGGGATCCAATTAAATTTGATAAAAAAGTTTTTTATGAAAAAATTAACTACAAAGAATTAGAAAAAGAATTTGCAGGTTATTATGCTAATAATGCTCTATGCACGGAGATACTCAATAATACACATAAGGAGGAGGATCTGGAAAATGATAAATATTGTTTCAAATGCGGGATTGATAGACCTGATTGTTTCGAGGAACTCCACGAAGGGGAGATTAGCCCTTTCCAAATTTTTTTCGGGTGTGCGAAATATGATACAAGGGATTCTGGTTTTTTCGAGGAATGCGCTAAAAAAGATGGGCTTTCCCATTTCGAAATTTGTTGGATACTCTCTAAATATTATAAATCAGATGAAGATGCTTTTCGGAAATTTTTTTCCAAAGATTCTGAACCAGATTTCAAAGACGATGAATTGTGTTCCGAAGCTTTTGAGACAGAAGATTCTGAACCAGATTTCAAAGACGATGAATTGTGTTCCGAAGCTTTTGAGACAGAAGATTCTGAACCAGATGTCAAAGACGATGAATTTTGTTGCAAAGCTTTTGATTATGAACCATATCTCAAAGACGATGAATTTTGTTCCAAAGCTTTTGAGACAGAATTTAATGAGAAACTTTTGGGCAATAAGCCGATTGAGATTTACTTTTTTAATCTGTCCTGCGGAAATTTTGGTAGTATTTCTTCCTTATTTTATAAGCGTTTTTTCGAAAATCGGGTGGATCTTCCCGAATTGGAACAATTTTGTTCCAAATTTGGGATTGATCTGTCCGAATTTTTTGAATCTTTTCCCAAACACGAGATGGATTGCCGCAAATTTTGTCAAGAAGCTGGCAGCCTGGGGATTTCATTTTCGCTTTTATCTGATTCTTGTGAAAAACAAATTAGTTATGAGTATCTTGACCTTGTTTTTTTTAGGAAAATACCAAAAAGTGTTTCTGGGATTTACAAATTTTTGGAGGAATCTTGCAAAAATGAGCTTGATCTTTTCTTTATTCTTGACGAAATTGGCGAAAGGGAGAGGTTTAGGATTCTTTCCAAGCTTTCGAAAACTTTTTGCCGTTATAAACTTGATATGCACAAATCCTTTGAGGATATTTCTGAAAATCATAAAAAAGGTATTGCTGAAAATGATAAAAAATATTTTTCCAGTGATCAGATTGATTTTTCAATGGATTCAAAAGATCATATTGATTTTGCGAGGGATTCTAGAGACCATATGGATCCGGATGAGGATTTTCAAAATCCAAGAGATCTTGACCCTGCTAGAGATTCTTCAGCAGGTTTTTCCAGAGATCATATTGATTTTGCGGGGGATTCTAAAGATCATATGGAACCAGATGATGATTTTCAGAATCCAATTGACCTTGATCCTGATAAAGATTCTTCTGGAGATTTATCGGGCCGAAGAGACTCAAAAGATCTTATTCATCATATTTATTTTGCGAAGGATTCTAGAGATCATATTGATCCGGATTCTAGAGATCATATTGATTTTGTGGGGGATTCTAAAGATCATATGGATCCGGATGAGGATTTTCAAAATCCAACTGACCTTGATCCTGATAGAGATTCTTCTGCAGATTCTTACAAAGATCATATTGATTTTTCAATGGATTCAAAAGATCATATTGATTGGGAGGAGGATTGTCGACCGCGAACTGCTCTGGATCTGGATAAGGATTCTTCTGGAGATTTATTGGATCGAAGGGGTGGTAATGAAAATGAAGAGGGGGATGGATACTGTCAAAATCCGACTGGTCATAACCCTGATAAAGATTCTTCTGGAGATTCAGCACGCCCAATGGATGGTATTAGCGTATATAAAGAGGAGGAAGACCCTCTTGCTTATATTTTTATGGATTCGGAGGATGTTACGTATCCTGTCAAGAAAGATATTTCCGAAAAAGAAAGGGAAGGATCGAAAAGGGGAGAAGAGTCTGCGGATTCTAGTGATTCTTCTGGATTCGAAGGGAGATATTATCGGGGCCATATGGATTTATTCCCCAAAGAGACCGGGTTAGAAGAAATTTCGGAAAAAGATAAGGAAGGTTCGAAAAAGGAAGAAGAGTCCAAGGAAGAAGAGTCCGCAGAATCTAATGATTTTAAATCCGAATCTGAATTCGAGCGGAGAGATGGTTCGAAAAAGGAAGAAGAGTCCAAGGAAGAAGAGTCCGCAGAATCTAATGATTTTGAATCCGAATCTGAATTCGAGCGGAGAGATGGTTCGAAAAAGGAAGAAGAGCCCAGGGAATATAGTAATTTTTATGAATTCTTTTGGGACCAGTTGAGAAAGGCTCTTAATGAAAAAGATAGTGATTCTGACTCCGAATTTGAATGCGATTGGGAAGAGTTGCCAGAGGATCTTTTTAAAAAAGATAGTGATTTTGGATCCGAATCTGAATTCGAGTGGAGAGATGGTTCGAAAAAGGAAGAAGAGTCCAAGGAAGAAGAGTCCAAGGAAGAAGAGTCCAAGGAAGAAGAGTCCAAGGAAGAAGAGTCCAAGGAAGAAGAGTCCAAGGAAGAAGAGTCCAAGGAAGAAGAGTCCAAGGAAGAAGAGTCCAAGGAAGAAGAGTCCAAGGAATCTAATGATTTTGAATTCGAATTTGATGAAGAAGAGTCCGCAGAATCTGATGATTTTGAGCCCGAAGATGATGAAGAAGAAGAAGAAGAAGAAGAAGAGGATATAGATTATATAGATTATTATGATTCTTACCAAGACGAGACCGGGTTAGCTGAAGCTATTCAAACAGGTATAGGTGAACTAAACGGTATTCCTTTAGCAATTGGTGTTATGGATTTTGGGTTTATAGGGGGTTCTATGGGAGCCGCAGTAGGTGAAAAAATCACCCGGTTGATTGAATATGCTACCAAAAATTCACTACCCCTTATTATAGTATGTGCTTCTGGAGGGGCACGGATGCAAGAAGGCATTGTGAGCTTAATGCAAATGGCTAAAATATCTTCTGCTTTGTACGACTATCACCATAAACCGGTCGAAAAAAAATTATTATATATATCAATTCTTGCATCGCCCACTAGTGGTGGTGTGACAGCCAGTTTTGGTATGTTGGGGGATATTATTATTGCCGAACCAGACGCCGAAATTGCGTTTGCGGGTAAAAGAGTAATTGAGGAGGTTTTGAAGGTGGAAGTACCCGAAGGTGCACAAACAACCGAAAATTTATTCGACAAGGGTTTATTCGATCCAGTCTTACCACGTAATCTTTTAAAGAGCGTTCTAAGTGAGTTACTTGAGATGCACGGTTTTTTTCCTTTGAATAAAACCCAAGCCAAGCATTAGGGTCAATTATTTGTGTCAATTCAATCAAAGTATTTGGTTTATCGGAATCAAAGTAAAAACTAGAAGGATGGAAGTTTTTAGCTAGCGACGCCCTATTTGTAGAATATAAAAAATAAAAAAATATAATGAATATAGAATATATATTCATTATATTTCCGATTACTAATCAGGAAACCCCTATCAATAAGAAGGAAAAAAAAGAAGGACTTCTTACCTTTTTTTTCCTTCTGCGAAATTTGTCAAATAAAAAAAATTTCATGTTCCCTTTTTCCATTTTGACATATGTATATAATTCATAAATCACTTTTTTCCTCTTTCGGGATTTTCCGGGAATCCCCTTTTTCCTTATTTAAAATCCCTCTATTTTTTTTTTATTGAATTAGTAGAAGCAAAAGAAAGAAGAAAAAATGAAGAATAATAAAGTCGATTATCATATATTATATGTGGAAAGGTTGTTTTTTTAGTTCTACATTCCTTGCACTTATTATATATACTCTACTTACTTCTACTTCTATAGATATAGAATTCGAATTCGAATTAATTTATTAATATAATAACATAATAACAAAAAAAAATATAACAAACAGGTACAATATAGTAAATCGAGGTACCCATTCTATGACAACTATCAACTTCCCCTCTATTTTTGTACCCCTAGTAGGCCTAGTATTTCCGGCAATTGCAATGGCTTCTTTATTCCTTCATGTTCAAAAAAACAAGATTGTTTAGATCCTGTGGGCCAAATCTAATTTTTCAAGACTTAGACTTGAATCATAAAACAGATATCTATTTAGCAGAATGGTCTACCGCGTGATTTCTTCCGAACATAAACGAAGGAGCCCTTATGCATGTGCATGCGGAAACATGACATTAGGGGTAGATTTATTATTTTTGATCTAACTAGTTAAAAGTAAAGATTCACATCAGAATGGTACTAGTTGATGAGAGTTACATCGGAAATAAAAAGAATAAGGAAAGTCAAATTCATTTGGGATATTCTTTCAATTCAAATAAAATGCAACCCGATCTACTATGAATTGGCGATCAGAACGTATATGGATAGAGCTTATAACGGGATCTAGAAAAATAAGTAATTTCTGCTGGGCATTTATCCTTTTTTTAGGTTCATTAGGATTCTTATTAGTTGGAATTTCCAGCTATCTTGGTAGGAATTTGATATCTTTATTCCCCCCCCAGCAAGTTATTTTTTTTCCACAAGGGATCGTGATGTCTTTCTATGGGGTCGCAGGCCTCTTTATTAGCTCCTATTTGTGGTGTACAATTTCTTGGAATGTAGGTAGTGGTTATGATCGATTCGATAGAAAAGAAGGAATAGTATGTATTTTTCGTTGGGGATTTCCTGGAAAAAATCGTCGCATCTTCCTCCGATTTCTTATAAAAGATATTCAGTCCATTAGAATAGAACTTAAAGAGGGTATTTATACTCGTCGTGTCCTTTATCTGGAAATCAGAGGTCAGGGGGCCATTCCCTTGACCCGTACTGATGAGAATTTTACTCCACGAGAAATTGAACAAAAAGCTGCTGAATTGGCCTATTTCCTGCGTGTACCAATTGAATGAAGTATTTTGAAATGAATGCTTTCTTTCTCAGCTCGGAATAAAATAAAAAATCTACAATCCTTTTTTATATGGCGTACCCTAAGTAAGGTAAATAACGGAAATTAAATCAGAACACCCATTCGGGTCAAAACAGACGTATACGGGTATACATAAAAACCAAAAGGAGAATTTTTTTTTTGTTTACAAATTTGTCTGCAAAAAAGGGGTTTTTTATTCGTATGGAAATCGACTCAACTCAATTCTCAATTCAATTCAGTAACAGTAATAAAAAAAAAAGTAAAAAATAGAAATAATAATGGACTCATTCCATATATCAAATCGATATAAATAACTTTCTTTAGGCCCAGTAGTTAGAATTGATAGGTTAGATACAATACAAAAAAATCCTGTATTTTTCTTATATTATTTAGCAATCTTTCGTTTTATTTTTATTCTTTCTTTTGTTCTCTTTAATGATCAAACAATTGGCTTTCTTATAATTATAACGAGAATTTTATTATTCGAATTTTGTTTTGTTTTGCTACCCATTTTTGATCATCACATTCAGACCCTCAATTCGTTATTTTGTGCTAGGGGTAACTTGTGAAATTTTTCCAAAGATTTGATTGATTGATATTATTGATATTTTGGTAGTCAAGTAAGTTCTCTCGTCTTGAAATCAAAATAATATTCATTAATTGAAGTGGATGTCCCACGTATTCATTAAAAGGAAGGAATTGCTTCGAATTGGATGGACCAATTGCAATATCTGGAAACACGATTTTTTTGTTTATTCATTCGAATTCAGAGTGGATTCTTTATTCTAAATTTTGTGTTTTTTCAAGATTCAAGGACTAATTAACAAATTAGAACAAAAAAAACAGAAAATAGACTCATGGATTCGATACTTTGTTATAGAATAATAGAACTCATGTTTCATAGAAATACTAGGTCGCATAGAGTCGACGAGCGCGACGGGTTCGTTAACAATTTATAGATGAAAAAAAATGGAAAAAAAGAGAGCATTTATTCCCTTTCTATATCTTGTATCTATAGTATTTTTACCCTGGTGGATCTCTCTATCATTTCAAAAAAGTCTGGAATCTTGGGTTACTAATTGGTGGAATATTAATCAATCTGAAACTTTTTTGAATGATATTCAAGAAAGGGGTCTTCTAGAAAAATTCATCGAATTAGAGGAGCTCCTTTTGTTGGACGAAATGATAAAGGAATACCCGGAAACATATCTACAAAAGCTTCGTATAGGAATCCACAATGAAATGATTCAATTGATCAAGATGCGCAATGAGGATTGTATCCATATGATTTTGCACTTCTCGACAAATATAATCTGTTTCCTTATTCTAAGTGGGTATTCTATTCTGGGAAATAAAGAACTTATTCTTCTTAACTCTTGGGTTCAGGAATTCCTATATAACTTAAGCGACACAATAAAAGCTTTTTCTATTCTTTTATTAACCGATTTATGTATCGGATTTCATTCACCCCATGGTTGGGAACTAATGATTGGCTCTATCTATAAAGATTTTGGATTTGCGCATAACGATCAAATTATATCTGGTCTTGTTTCCACTTTTCCAGTCATTCTAGATACAATTTTAAAATATGGCATTTTCCGTTATTTAAATCGTGTATCCCCATCGCTTGTAGTGATTTATCATTCAATGAATGATTGAAAAGAAAAACGATATACGGATATTAATCCAATTAGAATTTAGAATTATAATGTTTCTTACTTCGTACATAATCAAAGCATTCAAAATCGTACTTACTCCTTCTATTTCTACCCACCCAAGGCGGGGAGTTTATCCCACATTCCAGTAATATTATTTCAGTAAATTCAGTTCAGTAAGGTAAATAGCAGAATCGTGGATAGGGAACTATACTAGCAACCTACCCAATTTATTGTAGAAATTTTCGGGATCAACGATTGATTGGACCATGCAAACTAGAAATACTTTTTCTTGGATAAAAGAACAGATTACTCGATCCATTTCCATATCGGTCATGATATATATAATAACTCGGTCATCCATTTCAAATGCGTATCCCATTTTTGCACAGCAAGGTTATGAAAATCCACGAGAAGCAACTGGGCGTATTGTATGCGCCAATTGCCATTTAGCTAATAAGCCCGTGGATA